TTTTCGTATGATTTTGCTTACTATACCCGCTGCTGTAGCATTATAAACCGTATTGTTACTCTTGCTCCCGTCGGGATAAATCTGACCCCTTCCCCTGTTCCCGCCTACGTATATGGGATATTTTAAGAAGTGAACATCCTTCTTAGTAGCAGGGTCCGGAGAAAGAATAGGAAAGGTGATTTCACTATATTTTTGACCAGGAACGGGACCTATCACAAGAATATTTTTTTTAGCGGGGCGATAACTCTGAAAAGAGAGATTACCTATCTTTTCTTTCATCTCTGGCGAAATACGATCAGGAGGGGCTAATTCAAACCCCTCAGGTAAAATAAGAACAGCCCCCACATTCAAAGCTCCCTTTTTACCATTAGCAAGAACTTGTTTCAGTTGCATATCATAAGGAATTCGAACAACTGCTTCAAATACAGTATCAGGAAGTACCGCTTGTGGAACCTCAATACCCACGGGCTTATTAGCTAAATGACAATTGGCGCATACAATACGACCAGTTGCTTCGCGCGGATTTTCATAACCCTGCTGTGCAAAAATGGGATATGCATTTGAAATGTATGCCCCAGTTATTATATATATCATGAGCGATACGGAAATGGAGCGAGTAATCTCTTCCTTTATCCAAGAAAGGGTCTTTCTAGTTTGCATGGTCCAGTCGTTGATCCCGAAAATTTCTACAATAAAATTAGGTAGGTCGCTAGGATAGTTCCCTATCCACGATGCTGCTAGTTACTGAAAAATTTTTACTAAAATATAGGAGGAATCCGAATCTCTTGGATGTATAGAAAAAATAAGTGTATAAAAAAAAGTAAGATTTTGAATGTTTTATTTTACTTATGTCAAAATAACAAAATTCTAATTGGATCGGTGGATCATTTTTCAGTCATTCATTGAATGATAAATCACTACAAGTGACGGAGATACACGATTTAAATAATGGAAGATCCAATATTTTAAAATTGTATCGAAAATGACTGGAAAGGTGGAAACAAGTCCAGATATAATTTGATCATTATGAGCAAATCCAAAATCTTTGTAGAAAGAGCTAATCATTAGTTCCCAACCGTGGGGTGAATGGAATCCTATACATAAGTCGGTTAATAAAAGAATAGAAAGGGCTTTTATTGTGTCGCTTAAGTTATATATGAATTCTTGAACCCAAGAATTAAGAATAATAAGTTCTTCATTAACTAAAAGAGAATAACCACTTAGAATAACGAAACAGATTAGATTTGTCGAGAAGTGCAAAATCGTATAGATATGATCCGCGTTGTGCATCTTGATCAATTGGATCGTTTCTTTGTGGGTTCCGATACGAAACTTTTGTAGATGTGTTTCGGGGTATTCCTTTATCATTTCGTCCAACAGGAAGAGTTCCTCGAATTCTATTAATTTTTCTAGAATACTCTTTTCTTGAATATCATTTAAAAAAGTTTCGGATTTACTAGTATTCCACCAATTAATAATCCAAGATCCCAGACTTTTATTAAATGAAAAAGAGACCCACCAGGGCAAAAATACTATAGACGTAAGATATAGAAGGGGAATGAATGCTTTTTTTTCCATTTTTTCGTCTGTGAATTTTTAATGAATCCGCTGCATTCGTCAACTCTATACGATCTAATATTTCTATCAAGCATAAGTTCTATTCTAATATTAGAATTAGAATAGAAAGCTTCGAACCCGCGAATCTATTCCCTCTTTTTTATTTGTGAGTCAGTGGTTAGTCCTTGAATTTAGTGAATTTACATACGCATAAAAAAATTTGCGGACAAAAAAAAGTTTCGTTTTCTAATTTTTCCGTTTTCCGTATATGTATATATAATATACGTCTTCTTTGGTTCATCAGTATTCTGAAGAAATTTCAGTTAAGTTATGTTATAGAAAAAAACAGAAGATTTTTTGGTTTTTTACCTCCTGCTAAGAAAAGTGCTTCAGTTTATTTCAAAATACTTCAATTGGTACACGCAAAAAATAGGCCAATTCCGCTGCTTTTTGCTCAATTTCTCGTGGAGTCAAATTCTCATCAGTACGAGTCAAAGGAATGGCCCCCTGGCCTCTGATTTCCATATAAAGGACACGCCGAGCATAAATACCCTCTTTAACTTCTATTCTGATAGACTGAATATCTTTCATAAAGAGTCGGAGTAAGATGCGACGATTTTTTCCTGGAAATCCCCAACGAAAAATACACACTATTCCTTCTTTTCTATCGAATCGATCATAACCACTACCTACATTCCACGAAATTGTGCACCACAAATAAGAGCTAATAAATAGACCGGCGAGCCCATAGAAAGACATCACGATCCCTTGTGGAAAAAAAATTATTTGCTGAGATGGGAATAAAGATATCAAATTTCTGTCAAGATAACTGGAAATTCCAATCAATAAAAACCCCAATGAACCTAAAAAAAGTATAATGGCCCAGCAGAAATTACTTATTTTTCGAGACCCCGCTATAAGTTCTATCCATATATGTTCTGATCGCCAACTCATACTAGATCTAGTTGCATTTTATTGGAAGTGGGAGACCGGCCAAAATGAATTTGACTTTACGTTTTTTTGTTTCCGAAGGAACTTTCATCAACTTGCACTATTCTGATGTGAATCTTTCGAAGCAATTCGTTAGATCTAAAAGTAAAATAATAGGAGCCCCCTCATAGGATCCCCTATCTACACATATATAGCTACATGGGCTTTGCATTTATTTCAGGCATCCGCCCCAATCTCGACTTATTTTCAAATAGCTCGTTTACTCATATATCATATTTACGTTTACGCCTACACAAGAACCCTTTCTTTTCTGTTTGAAAGAAGCCACAAGTTATACCCTATTATAATTATACTGAATAGATATCCGTGTTATGATCCAAGTCTAAGTCTTGAAAAAAAAAATAGATGAAATTTGCCCCCATCAGATCTAAAAAATCTTGTTTTTTTGAACATGAAGAGATAAAGAAGCCATTGCAATTGCCGGAAATACTAAGCCCACTAAAGGCACAAAGATAGAGGGTAAGTTGTTGAGAATTGTCATAGAATGGGCACCTCGATTTAATATTTGTACCTGTTATTTCTTTATTCTTATATTAATCTTTTTACCTATTATCGCTATATTGTTAGAAAGATATCTTAAATAGAAAGATCTCTAAAAATTATTAGAATTCCTATATAATTATACTAAGTATATCTAAGTGAGTATATATAATAAAGTGCAAGGAATATAGAACTAACTAAATGGACTTATTCATTTTTCTACATGAGATACATGTAGGATAATCCACTTGTTTGTTATTCTTCTTTTATTATCTTTTTCTTGTCTTATAATTTGAATTTCAGAATTTGAATTTAATAAAGAGTTTCTTCCGCTTATAAATTCTTCCAAAATTCGTTATAATACGAAAGGAAGAAAAGAACATGAAATTCGTTTTATTTATTATTTACCCCTGCCCAATTGAATTTCGCGGAAAAAAAATGCGCTCTTTTATCTTGTTCATAGAGGTTTCCTAATTAGGAATCAGGGATATCAGGGATATTGGTAAAAAAAAAATTATCTGTATGATTCTTTCCATAATTTCCTCTTATGTCACCAAAAAAAAATCCATTCTTCGGATTTTTCCTTTGATTCCGATAAATAAATACTTAATAACTACTTATTCTAAATAGTTATTCGCCAGAAAGAAAATAATTTAACGAATTCAATTTAATTAACTATTAACTTAAGGTTCTACTTAATTTATGATTCAAAGGAAAGAAAGCGTGGAGCTGAAATAACTCACTCAGAACGCCCTTTAACAGATTACGTGGTACGATTGGATCGAATAAGCCCTTATGGAATAAAAATTCAGCCGCTTGTGAACCTTCAGGTACTGTCTTATTCAATGTTTGTTCAATTACTCTTTTACCTGCAAATGCAATGTAGGCGTTGGGTTCAGCAATAATGATATCCCCCAACATACCAAAACTAGCTGTCACCCCACCAGTCGTAGGAGATGTAAGGATTGATACATAAACTAACTTTTTATTCGATTGATAATCATATAAAGCAGAAGAAATTTTAGCCATTTGCATCAAGCTCAAACTTCCTTCTTGCATGCGTGCTCCTCCGGAAGCACACACTAGAATAAGAGGTAAAAATTGATTGGTAGCATACTCGATTAAACGAGTAATTTTCTCGCCTACTACCGACCCCATACTACCCCCCATAAACTGAAAATCCATAACTCCAATTGCTACGGGAATGCCGTTTAGTTGACCTATGCCGGTTTGAATGGCCTCGGTTAATCCTGTCTTTTTTTGATAAGAATCAATACGATCTTTATAAGGTTCCTCCTCTGAATGAAAGCCAATGGGATCCAGAGAGAACATGTCCTCATCCATAGGATCCCAAGTGCCTGGATCAATCGAAAGTTCAATTCTATCTGAACTACTCATTTTCAAATGATATCCACATTGTTCACAAATATTCATTTTTGATTTAAAAAATTTCTTATAATTTAATCCATAACAAATTTCACATTGAACCCACAAATGCTTGTATTTTTGAGTTACGCCGAGATCATTAGAATTTTCTCTTAGAGCGAAATCGCTGCCGTTCGTGCTAGTTCTTAGCCTGGAATTCCCGTTTTCACTACTATTTCTACTTTCACCCCAAATGTAAGTAGAAAAGTAACTTTCGCTGTAATTTTCACTACCACTTAAAATAGAACTATCAATCCCGATTTGAGAACGAAGATAACTGTCAATGCAACTATTGATGTAATTATTCCAATTATATTTAGTATCATACATATAATAATCATAGGGGGAATCGTCACTCCTAGACCCCTTATTTAAATAACTAGAATTCCAATAACTATAAAAAGAATTTTTTAGTTCACTCAAAAAAGAATGATTATTGTCAATCCCAAAAACTTGATTTTCAATATCAAAATATAGGGAATAACCGTCTTTTTTATTATCCCTACCTAAAACTAAAAAAGTGTCAT